AATCAAATTAGATTTTGTGGGGAGACCCTATAATATAGCTTTCGCCGGAAAAAGGTCAAAAATGAGGAAATGGGGGTAAGCCAGATTTCTGGGGACTCTCCAAGAATTTCAATGTGCGAATCGAGGGCTTATACTCTCAAACTTTTCTGATTTTATCAATTGTTAGAATTTTTTATCAAAGAAATCATGTAGTTTCTAGGATATTATTATTCTATTTTTGATTCTATTTTTTATCTCATCGAAAACTTACAGCAGCTTGCCAAACAAAAGCTAAGAGAAAAAAAAACAGAGGTATGACTGGCATAACATCTACTATTGGATTCAAAAGAGCATAGGCTTCGGGCAATTTGCTGAAGAAAAAACTGCTCGGATAAAGGGTAGAATTAATACAGATCAAACTAACGGTATTAAGCATAACGGACATTTTGTTCTTTGAGACAATTGCATTTTGATTGAGTTTTTGATATAAGTAAAAAGGAAGAAAGTCAGTAAGGTAGACCAAAAATCCTTCTTTTTTTTGAATCCACCCAACCAAAAATCCTCCAATTCTCAAAGGAGAATAGAAGAAATCATACTTTCATACAATATCTTAATTGAATTCTATGTAATGATCAATAAATTAAGTTGAATTTGATATCTATATGTATCAAAATCCCAGTAACAATCTATTCGATAGATATGATTTGTACTAGAGTTGACAAACAACCAATACCAATATTATTGTTTCTTGGCGTAGATTAGAAATTCAAATGGGGCGTGGCCAAGCGGTAAGGCAACGGGTTTTGGTCCCGCCATTCGGAGGTTCGAATCCTTCCGTCCCAGCGTATATCCGTTTTTTTCCATTATTTCCACTTTAATTTAATGTTTCATTATTTCCATATAAAGAAGTCGTGGGTGCTTTGTTATTCATTTTATGATAAGAGTCGATTATTGAAATATTACCCAACCCCACTTTAAACAAAATACATATCAATCATTTCCTCATATAAAATGAGGAAATGTTTAGTTTATTATGTATAGTTTTATTTCAATGACAAAAATTTTTTGGTTTTTGTAATCCTTTCATTATTTAATTTCAAATTGAAACTGACCGTATTTTTTTATTTTGATTTTCGTAGTCAGAGTTTACGGAGAGCAGAACCAATGACTATTCATGATTCCATGATTGAATCAATTCCATACCGGTTTCAACTTAGAGGAATGTTATGGTAAAACTTCGGTTGAAACGATGTGGTAGAAAGCAACGTGCGACTTGAAGGCCACGGTCCGTTGTGGATTAAAAACCCACCACTTTCCATATTTGTCTAGGAATAAGGGTGCTCTTGGCTCGACATTGTTTGTTCTGTTACACTTGAACCCAACAAAAATGTTGGGTTGTAAATAGTCTACGGTGGAGCTCGGGTAGAAAGGGTTAATTCATTTCTGAGGGAAAAAGGGCCTAGGGTTAATGCCAATTAATTGGAACAACTTCGTAAATATATCTCCTATACATATATAAATTATACATATATAAATTCTAAATAGAAAGGATCCGACCGTACGATTCTTTGCTAGAAATAAATCAAAAGGGGTATGTTGCTGCTATTTTGAAAGAATTAAGAAGCGCCGAGGTAATGTCTAAACCCAATGATTTAAAATTAAGGATTAAAGTATCTACGAACAAGGAAATACCCTTTAAAATAATTCTATAATTCTCTCGAGAGTCTCACTAGCGGGATCAGACTAACAGAAGGGGGTAAAGACTACTCAATAAAAAAAATGGACTCAAAATTTTTCCTTTGAACTATTTGAAGAGTTATCCAACTTGAGTTATGAGTAGGGATGGTTTCTTTCTTCCTTCTCAGGAAGAAAGAAAAGACTGAAATCGAAATCATAGTCTAATTGATGCCCGTTTGTCATTTAATTTATTAGAATTGCATACATAGACAAAACCCCGAATCAAATCATTTTTTCTCGAGCCGTATGAGGATAAAACCTCTTATACGGTTCTAGGGGGGGTGTTATTTTATCTACATCTATCCCAATGAGCCATCTATCGAATCGTTGCAATTGATGTTCGATCCCGAAGAGAAGGAAAAGATCTTAGAAAAGTGGGTTTTTATGATTCAATAAAAAATCAAACTTATTTAAACGTTCCTGTTTTTCTATATTTCCTTGACAGGGGTGCTCAACCTACAGGAACGGTTCATAATCTTTTAAATAAAGCGGGGCTTTTTAAGGAATTTCCGTCTAATCAAATGAAATTCAATTAAAGAAATACCATATCATATGGGGGTCGCAGCTTGTATATAACTTTGTATAATTTTTCTATGATTTGTTTTTTTGACCCCCCCTTTTTTTCTGCTGTATTGGTATTTAGTTATCATTGTTTCCGTCGAATACGATGGCCTAGAACGACAAAACTTGAGTTTATTGATCTTATTAATTATCAAACCAATTCGGACATTTCCTTCACCAATTGTGTGGTTTTCGTTGTAACTCGATTAACCAAGAAGAAATCCACTTTGCTTATTCCACTTAGATTGATGAAATACATTATTGAAATACATGATGTACTAAAAAATCCATTATATATAACTCCTCCTTTTTTATTCTTCGATTTATCCTTTATTCTATCTAGGTAGATTAGATATGTTATGTAGTGTCAATCCCAAACAATTTGGAATATCGTTGTTAAATTGAAATTCAAAGAATTGAAAATATATTTCAATGCAATTTATTTTTTCTATTGTCCTGTACTTTTTTCTCAACATTTATATTGACAACATTGTATTGAACAAATATAATTCATCGTAACGTAATAAGTGAACCGGGTTTATTTAGCTTTATTTCTGTCCCATAGGTTTTTTACTTTAATTCAAATTTCAAATCATGCTTTCTTTGATAGAAGAAGTTTTTTTAATTGAATGAATAAGGGGTAGATAACACAAAAAGTGCTCTATTAATTTATAACATTTTGTAGATTTTTTCTTTGTATCTGAGAATTTATTGTATTTTCATCTAATCATTTTTATTTTATGTTTCGAATCCCTTTAAAAATCTTTTTTGTAGATTTAGTAGCTCAACGGTTTGATTAACTTGTATAATCTTCTTTCTCTTTGTTTAAATTGAATTAAATTGATTTTATATACACCCTGTAGTTGAAGTTTTGTTTAATCGCTATTTTCTTCGGGTTGCTAACTCAACGGTAGAGTACTCGGCTTTTAAGTGCGGCTAGAATCTTTTACACATTTGGATGAAGTGAGAAATTCGTCCATACCATTGGTAAAGTTTGGAAGACCACGACTGATCCTGAAAGGGAATAAATGGAAAAAATAGCATGTCGTATCAATAGCGAGTTCTGTGGATATTTCATTCTTCTCGGATCAATACAAAATTTTGTTAGAATTCTTGGAACGGAATCAAAAAAAGTTTGGTCGAATGAATAAATGGATAGGGGCCCTAGGGCTTCAATTAATTATTAGAAAGAAAAAGCAACTAGCTTCTGTTCTTAATTTGAATAATTTCCCGATCTAATTAGACGTTAAAAATAGATTAGTGCCTGAATACGGGAAAGACTTCCCCCCATGAGTGGATTCTATATTTTTTTAATGAATCCTAACTATTAGCATTCTCTATTATGGAATGAAGAAGTGTGTGTAAAAGAAGCAGTATATTGATAAATAAAGTTTTTCGGAAATCAAAAGAGCGATTAGGTTTAAAAAATAAAAGATTTCTAACCATCTTGTTATCCTATAACATAGACCAATTAAAGGAAATGAATGGGAAGGGTAGGGGGTAGAGAGCCTGTTGATAAGTTTACCTGTCTCCGAGTTATCTATTCTTACTAGAATAGCTTGTTTTGACTTTAGCGCACTATGTATCATTTGATAACCACCCCAATCTTCTACTTTTGATTCAAATCAAATTTCAAATGGAGGAAATCCAAAGATATTTACATCTAGAGAGATCTCAACAACACGATTTCCTATATCCACTTATCTTTCAGGAGTATATTTATACATTTGCTCATGAGCGTGGTTTTAGTAGATCTATTTTGGCGGAAAATCCAGGTTATGACAATAAATCCAGTTTACTGGTTGTAAAACGATTAATTAATCGAATGTATCAACAGAACCATTTGATTATTTCTCCTAATGATTCTAACCAAAATCCTTTTTGGGCGCGCAACAAAAATTTTTATTCTCAAATCATATCAGAGGAATTTGCTTTTATTGTGGAAATTCCATTTTCTTTAAGATTAATATCTTGTCTAGAAGGGAAAAATAAAAAGATAGTAAAATCTCAGAATTTGCGGTCAATTCATTCAATATTTCCCTTTTTAGAGGATAACTTTTCACATTTAAATTTTGTATTAGATATACTAATACCCCGCCCCGTCCATATGGAAATCTTGGTTCAAATTCTTCGCTATTGGATAAAAGATGCCTCTTCTTTGCATTTATTACGATTCTTTCTGAATAAGTATTGGAATAGTCTTATTACTCCAAAGAAAGTTAGTTCCTCTTTTTCAAAAAGAAATCAAAGATTATTCTTATTCTTATATAATTCTCATGTATGTGAATACGAATCCGTTTTCGGCTTTCTACGTAACCAATCTTCTCATTTACGATCAACATCCTTTGGGGTTTTTCTTGAAAGAATATTTTTCTATAGAAAAATAGAACGTCTTGTGAATGTCTTTGTAAAAGTTAAGGGTTTTCGGGCGAACCTATGGTTGGTCAAGGAACCTTGCATCCATTATATTAGGTATCAAAGAAAAGCTATTCTGGCTTCAAAAGGGACACCTCTTTTCATGAATAAATGGAAATATTACCTTATCACTTTTTGGCAATGGCATTTTTCGCTGTGGTTTTATCCACGAAAGATTTATATAAACCAATCATCCAATCATTCCTTTGAATTTTCGGGCTATCTTTCAAACCTGCGAATGAACCCTTCAGTGGTACGGAGTCAAATTTTAGAAAATTCATTTCTAATCAATAATGCTATTAAGAAAG